ATCGATACAGAAATGGATCGAGTCATCTGTTCCTTTACCCAAGAAAAAATATTTCTATTTTGCATGGTTCAATCATTGATCCCAGAATTTCTACAATAAATTAGAAAGGTAACTAACTAGTGTAGTTCCCTATCCACGAGTCTGCCATTGTACTGGAATAATTGTACTAGAATATGGGACGAATACCTTGAACAGGTATAAGTATAAATAAAGAATAAGTAAGATTGAAAATACTTTCTTTATTCTTTAAACACGAAGAAACATTCTTATTTGATTGATATCAAGAGATCAAATGAGTTCTTTATTCGTTGATTGAATGATAAATGACTACAAGCGAAGGAGATACACGATTTAAATAATGGAAGATCCAATATTTCACAATTGTATCTAGAATAACTGGAAAAGTGGAAACAAGACCGGATATAATTTTATCGTTATGAGCCAATCCAAAATCGTTGTAGACCGAACCAATCATAAGTTCCCAACCATGGGTTGAATGAAATCCGATCCATAAATCAGTAACTAAAAGAATTGAAAAAGCTTTTATTGTGTCACTCAAGTTATACAGGAATTCCTGAACCCAAGAATTAAGAATAACAAGTTCTTCATTACCCAAAATACAATAACCACTTAGAATAGCGAAACAGATTATATTTGTCGATAAATTAAAAATGATATGGAGATTATACTCATCGTGTGTTTTGACTAATTGTACCGTTTCCTTGTGTATTCCTATACGAAGCTTTTGTATCTGTATTTCAGGGTATTCCTTTATCATTTCGTCCAAGAGGAATAGTTCTTCTAATTCTATAAATTTTTCTAGAATCCTTTTCTCTTGAATATCATTCAAGAAAGTTTCGGATTGCCGGGTATTCCACCAATTAATAACCCAAGGTTCCAGACTTTTATTAAATGAAAGAGAGACCCACCAGGGCAAAAATACTATGGATACAAGATATGGGAGGGAAGTCAATGATTTTTTTTTCATTTTTTATCTGTAAATTGTTAATGAATCTGCTGCATTCGTGGATTTTATCAGATATTTATCTGAACACAAATTCTATAACTAAGGTATCGTATCGAACCAATGAATCTATTCCCATTTTTGTGTAAAAATTTAGTCCTTGTATTTAGAAAAATTGAGATATCTCTATTGGGTAAATTCCAACTAATTTCATCTCCATTTGTTATTTGGTCCTGTCGATGAATACTCGAAAATCCACTAGAAGTAACGAATATGATTTGGATTTCGAAACAAAAAAATGCCTTCTCGGATCAATTAATTATTTCGAAATGTTTCACCGCCTAACCACAGTCCAGGAATAATGTAACCTATAAATTCGAAATAGTGGGTCTAAAAAGATGAATTCTGTATTACGAAATAAATGTTCGAATATGTTTGATGAATGCATACTTAATTAGACTTTTTATTTTTATTAGTATAAATTATATCGAATTTTATTTAGTATAAATTATAAATTGGGGGCTCCCTGCGCATAAAAAAAAGGGTTTTGGTATAGAAAAAATGGATTTTTATTAGAGTTTAGTTGTTCCATATAAAATCTCCCACTTTTGTTTTATTCCATGTGGGTTTACCCGCTAACAGAAAGGAGAAATAAAATCTAATATTAATATGTTTTGATCAAATAAGTCTTTTGAAGAAACTTCAATTGTATTAAAAAGGGAATTAGCAAGTTCCCTCCCTCATACTGAGAAAACATTAATTCTTCATTTCAAAATACTTCGATTGGTACATGCAAGAAATATGCTAATTCGGCAGCTTTTTGTTCAATTTCTCGTGGAGTAAGATTCTCATCAGTGCCAGTCAAGGGAACCGCCCCTTGGCCTCTTATTTCCATATAAAGGACACGACGAGGATAAAGACCCTCTTTAACCTCCATTCTGATGGATTGTATATCTCTCATAAGGAAACGAAGGAAAATGCGACGATTTATTCCAGGAAATCCCCAACGAAAAATACAAACAATTCCTTCTTTTCTATCAAATCGGTCATAACCACTACCTACATTCCACGCAATTGTACACCACAAATAGGAGCTAATAAATAGACCCGCGATCCCATAAAAAGACATTATGATCCCTTGCGGAAAAAAAAATATTTGCTGAGATGGAAATACGGATATAAGATTCCTACCGAGATAACTGGAAGTTCCAACCACTAAGAACCCTAATGAACCTAAAAAAAGGCTACAGGCCAAAAAAAAATTACTTGTTTTTCGAGACCCCGTTATAAGTTCTATCCAGATATGCTCTGATCGCCAGTTCATACTATACTTACTATACTAAGGTTGTATTCGATTGGAATTGAGAGAATAACCCAAATGAATTTGACTTGACTTTTCTTGACCCCCAAGTAACTCTCATCAACTAGCACTATTTTGACGGGAACTATTAGGAGTAATTAGTTAGATAAATTGACTTTATATTTAAAACTATTCGCCGATCCATTTTTAACCAGCTATACCCATATAGAATCCGCATTTATGTAGATATCGTGTATCCGTATGCATATGAGTCTCTCAATTTGTATTCGGAAAGAGCCACATATCGTACCATATTAGACTAAATAAATATTTGTATTATGATCCAGTGTTGAAATAAATTGATGAGATTTGCTCTCATCGAATCTAGACAATCTTATTTTCTTGGACATGAAGAGATAAAGAAGCCATTGCAATTGCCGGAAATACTAGGCCCACTAAAGGCACAAAAATAGAGGGTAGATCTGTCATAGAATGGGTGCCCCAATTTAATATTTGTATTTTAAAGATATCTTATGATAAGTATATCTAATATAAATAATATTAAGTAGTTAATAAGTGCAAGGAATATAGACCTGAATTAAGTGTACCTAATTCATCGTTCTACATAAATATGTATGATAATTCACTTTAATATAAAAAACTTTCTTCCTATTCTTCTTCTTCCATCCTTTTTTATTCTTTCTCTTTCTATTATTATTTTTTTTTTTTACTAAGGGTATTAAAGAGTTTATTATGAGTTCGCGACTTTCACTAATCGAATCCAACAAAGCAAACGGTAACTCGATTCTATAATAAAAAATAAAAGTGAGGATTCTTTCACTCCTTTCTATAATATATCATATTTGAATCTTAATATTAATTATAAGATTCAAATATGATATATTATTAATAAGATAATAAGATATATTTATATTATTGTCTCTATTAAAATGAAATTAATACGTTAAGAAGGCCAAATAAAATTTTTTTTTATTAATGTCTTCCCTTCCCCCAATTCCTCGGAAGGAGAAACTTACTCTTTTATCTTTTTTATCCTATTGATTTATAAAGGATTCATGATTAGTAATCAGGAATAGGGATAAGATAAAAATATAGAATATATCGATCTGGAGGAAAAAATAATAATTATCCAAAACTTCCGGCTCTTACTACAAGTGGAACTTATGTCACCAAAGAAAACACCACTCTTCTTAACTTAAGTTTTTTTTTACGATGAACTAAATACTCGTTCGCTACAAATAATTGAATTGAATCGAGTGCTATACTTTAATATATTGAATTTTGATTCAGAGGAAAGAAACCGTGGAGCTGAAATAACTCACTCAGAACACCCCTTAAAGGATTACGTGGTACGATTGGGTCGAATAAGCCCTTATGGAATGAATACTCAGCCGCTTGTGAACCATCGGGTACTGTTTTATTCAATGTTTGTTCAATTACTCTTTTACCCGCAAATGCAATGTAGGCATTTGGTTCAGCAATAATGACATCTCCCAACATACCAAAACTGGCTGTTACTCCACCAGTTGTAGGAGATGTAAGGATTGATATATAGAATAACTTTTTATTTGATTGATAATCATATAAAGCAGAAGATATTTTAGCCATTTGCATCAAGCTCAAACTTCCTTCTTGCATGCGTGCTCCCCCAGAAGCACACACAATAATGACAGGTAAAGATCGATTAGTAGCATACTCGATCAAACGGGTGATTTTCTCGCCGACTACGGATCCCATACTACCTCCCATAAACTGAAAATCCATAACCCCAACTGCTATTGGAATACCATTTAGTTGACCTATGCCTGTTTGAACAGCTTCAGTTAAACCTGTTTTTCTTTGATAAGAATCAATACGATCTTTATAAGGTTCTTCCTCTGAATGAAATTCAATAGGGTCCATAGAGACCATCTCTTCATCCATAGGATCCCAAGTGCCCGAATCAATCAAAAGTTCGATTCTATCTGAACTACTCATTTTCAAATGATATCCACACTGTTCACAAATATTCATTTTTGACTTAAAAAATTTTTTATAATTTAATCCATAACAATTTTCGCATTGAACCCATAAATGTTTGTATCTTTGATTTATATCGAAATCATTAGACTCTTCTCTTATATTGAGATCGCTGCCATTATTACTAATTTTTATACTCGAATTCCCACTTTCACTACTTTCAGTATAAATGAAACTATAATTATAATTATAACTGTTACTGTAATAATCGGTATCACCTGAAATAGAACTATTAATACTAACTTCAAAATGAAGATAACTATTAATGCAACTATTAATGTGATTATTCCAACTAGATTGAGTATCATACATGTAATGATAATAGTAGTTCTTGGACCCACTATTCAAATAACTAGAAAAAAAACTTTCTAGTTCACTCATAAACATAAAAGAACTCTCATTGTCAATCTCAAAAATCTGATTTTCAATATCAAAATAGACAGAATAATTGTCACCATTACTATCTCTAACTAAAAAGGTGTCATCAGAGACCAAACTCCAAATATTCCCGATATCAAATAAATAATCAACATTACTGAAAGCATAATTGTCACTATTACTCCAACTAGGAGTGTTTTTCCCCTTATCATTTATAATGGGTTCTTCACTTTCACTGGTATTTCCAATAACATCAGAATTATCCATTGATTTACTTAGCCCACATCTATGTTCTAACTTTTTGTTAAACAACATCGA